GGTTACAATTATCTACGTTTCCAGTGTGCCTATGATGTAGCACCTGGCGGATTTTTAGCTAGTGTGTATCATCTTACGAGAATACAGTATGGTGTGGATCAACCCGAAGAGGTGTGCATAAAAGTATTTGCTCCAAGGGGGAATCCCAGAATCCCGTCTGTTTTCTGGATTTGGAAAAGTGCTGATTTTCAAGAACGGGAATCTTATGATATGTTGGGGATCTCTTATGAAAATCATCCACGCCTGAAACGTATCTTGATGCCCGAAAGTTGGATAGGATGGCCCCTACGTAAGGATTATATTGCCCCCAATTTTTATGAAATACAAGATGCTCATTAAACGATAAGAAACTCATTTTCACTTCTACGATTCCAGATATTCAAGGAATCTTTTTACGTTCTAGATGAAACAGAGTAACTGGGCTCTAATTCGTATTATGGATGGGCTAATAAATAGGCTTCATTGATATTCCCCAATTTGGAATAGATCTATTTCGGATGAGTAAATCCAATAGGATGAATCAAAAGAGTTCTGTACCATGAACTTTGTACCGCGCACATCACTTAGATAGGCCCCCGGAAGTCGCGTAGGAGGGAGTGAAGAAATAGAATACGCAAATATGAAATTCAGAAATGAAAAGGGATCGTATTTGTACTGTATCTGAAATGAATCCTGTCTATTCCTATCCTTCAACCCCCTAGGCTAGACTTTGGGGTTTCAGCCAACTAACTTCGGATATGTATGAAGCATTAACATTCTTTTTGAGTGAGGGAGGGTACAGTAAAAAAAAGAAGAGGGAACAGAATCGAATTCTTTATCTTTACCCATCTACAAAAATGGGGGGTCTAGATGGAGAAGTATGTATCCCGGTCTAGATTATTAACTTAACGAATATGGATCCCGATATCCATATCGATTCATTTGGATGAGTATCCACTCGATACATTAACCACGTGTCAGGAACCAGATTTGAACTGGTGACACGAGGATTTTCAGTCCTCTGCTCTACCAGCTGAGCTATCCCGACCATTCCGGACGCATCATCCAAAATCTTACCTAGGTCCTGGAATTTCTTGGATCTTCAAAAAGAAGACTTTGTCAGTGTAAGAGTAATGATATGGACTGTGAATGATTTCATAATGGAAATTCCTTGCCTATATATGTTCATTTGTAAGTATATCGTATCCATAATACGACTTAAGAGAGAAAAGTTTCTGTCCGTATCCGTTTGTGAATTTGTGAAAGAGTAGAGTGAATAAGAAACAGAACTAATTTGGAACCGATGACGAAATAAAGAGGATAAATGGTTAGGTAGTAAAATGGGCTCTTTTCTTTTTATTGGGGATAGAGGGACTTGAACCCTCACGATTTCTAAAGTCGACGGATTTTCCTCTTACTATAAATTTCATTGTTGTCGGTATTGACATGTAGAATGGACTCTATCTTTATTCTCGTCCGATTAATCAGTTCTTCAAAAGATCTATCCGAGGAGTGAATGATTTGATCACTGAATATTCGATTCTTCCTTCAACTTGGAATCGATTCACAAGAATTCTGAAATTTTTCATATAAAAAAAAATACGGACTCGGATCATGATTAATCGTTTGATATTTCAGTACGCATGTCGCATGTATATAGGGTCATCCCTTCTGGAATTTCGATAGAAGGATTCCTATACCAATGTTAATCAACTCCATTCGTTAGAACAGCTTCCATTGAGTCTCTGCACCTATCCTTTTTTTTTTGGTTCTCGCTTTCTGAACCCTTGTTTTCTGAAAACAGGATTTGGCTCAGGATTGCCCTTTTTTAATTCCAGGGTTTCTCTGAATTTGGAAGTTATCACTCAGTAGGTTTCCATACCAAGGCTCAATCCAATCAAGTCCGTAGCGTCTACCAATTTCGCCATATCCCCCTTATGAGACCGAGATCTCATTGTGATCCCATCCCCCCCTTTCATTTATTTATGTCGGAACCCTTAAATTCATTGGATACTGATTCCTATATTGAAAAAGCGTCTACTCCTATTTTATTTCTTGCCCATCTTCTTTCATCTCTATCGGAGGATCCGTATTTTGTCCAATCAAAAATGATTCTATCATTGATGTATCTGAAATTCAATATGGATAGAGATATCCCACATATACACCCCCCCTCTCATTTTTCCCGTGCGGTTTTGAATACTGGAAGGGTCGATATTCATTTTTTTTTTTTTCGTTCTATCCCCCCCTTTTTTTTCTGAATCAAACCAAAAAAATGTCTCATTATGATCTGGATTGCACCCTTATCTTATCCTTTCCTTAGGGCCGATCTACTCTAATATGATTAATCTAATCTGGTATAAATATCTAATCTGCTATAATAATATATATTATATATTAATATAATATAAATAATATAAATAAGAATTTTCAATAAAAATTCTATATAGATATAGTTAGTTAGTTCTATTGCACTTATTTCTGTTATGTGAGCCCGCTTAGCTCAGAGGTTAGAGCATCG